TAACGAAGGCCTGGCAGAGGATCCTAAGATTCGTTCAAGAAAAGCTAAACTTATAATAATTTTTAATGATAATCAGAATAATACCGATAATACCCTAGATATTTATAATTCTAATCAAACAGAGGCAGTAACTTTATTACGTTATTTTGAACAATCCGATTTTCGTCGCGAGATAATAAAAGGCTCGATGCGCGCTCAACGACGGAAAATGGTTATTTCAAAACAGGTTCAAGCGAATGCCCATTCCCCCCTTTTCATGGACAGAATAGAAAGCCCTCTCTTTTTTGCGTTTGATATCTCCAAACTGATGAAATTTATTTTTATACCTAGAATGGGTAAAAATACAGAATTAAAAATTTCGGATTATGTGGGGGAAGCTAAAAAAAAAAAAAAAAAAGATAAACTAAGAGTGGACAAAAGCTACAAGCACAAAATGCAAGAGAAAGCGCAGATCGAAACAGCAGAAATTTGGGATACTATTCTATTGGGTCAAGTAATAAGAAGTTCAATATTACTAACACAAGCAATGCTTAGAAAATATATTCTACTACCCTCTTTTATAATAGCTAAAAATCTTGGTCGTCTGCTATTATTTGACTTTCCAGAATGGTCTGAGGATTTAACGGATTGGAAGAAGGAAAGACATGTTAAATGCACCTATAACGGTGTTCAATTAGCAGACAACGAATTTCCAACAAACTGGTTAACAGAGGGTATGCAAATAAAGATACTCTTTCCTTTCCGTCTGAAACCTTGGCACCGATCTAATCCAGACTCGCCTTATAGAGAAAAAAAAAAAAAAAAATATGATTTTTGTTTTTTAACTGTTTGGGGGATGGAAACCGACCTCCCTTTTTGCTCTCCCCGAAAACGATCCTCCTTTTTTGCACCTATTTTAAAAGAACTTGGAAAAATGCTTATAAAAAGGAAGACAAATTGTTTTCCAATTCTAAGAAGATTAAACGAACGAACAAAATTCTCTCTAAAAGTCTCAACAGCAATTAAAAAAAGCATTCTCCTTATAAAAAAAATAATCAAAGAATTAGAAAAAAAAAAACCAAAACTATTATTTGGATTAGGAGAAGTATATGAGTTGCGTGAAACTCAAAAAGAAAAATATTTTATAATCAGTAATAGTATTATTTATAAACCATCCAGTAAAATTAAATCTATTGATTGGAGAAGTTATTCACTGCCAGAAAAAAAAACAAAAGAGCTGACTGATAGAACAAGCCTAATCATAACTCAAATAAACAAACTTATAAAAGCCAAGAAAAACAAAAATATAATTTCAGAAAATTCGAACAAAAAAAGTAATGATGCTAACAGATTAGAATCCTATATATTTTTTTTTCAGGTGTTAAAAAGAAGAAAGATTAGATTAATCCGTAAATCCCATTTTTTTATACAATTTTTCTTTCAAAGGATATACTTCTTAGGTCTGATTAATATTCTTCGGATCGACACACAAGTTTTTCTTGAATCAACAACAAAAAAAGTTAAAAAATACATTTACAATATTAAAGCAAATCCCGAAAGAATTGAGAAAAAAAAAAAAATTCACTTTCTAAAGTCACTTTCTAATATTAGTAATATTAATAAATATTCAAAGAACTTACCTCCTTTGTCACAAGCATATGTATTTTACAAATTATCAAAAACCCACGTTATTAACTTAAGATCTGTTCTTCAATATCACGGAACACCCGTTTTTAAGAAAAACGAACTAACGGGATATTTTAGAACACAAGAAATATTTCGTTCTGAATTAAAAAAAAAAAAACTTCGTAATTCTAGACTGAATCCATGGAAAAATTGGTTACGGGTTCATTATCAATATAATTTAGCTAAAATTCAATGGTCTAAATTAGTAGCACAAAAATGGCAAAATACAGTTAATCAAGCCCCCCAAAAAGATTTAAACAAATGGTATTCATATGAAAAAGAAACTTATTCTCTATTACCAAATACAAAAGAAAATTTTAAAAGACACTCTGAATATGATCTCTTATCAGCTAAATCTATTAATTATGAAGCTAAGAGGAACTCCTATAGTTATGTATCAGCATTACAAGTAAACAATACCGAAGAGATTTCTTATAATTACAACATAGATAAACAAAAATTATTTGATGGGCTGGCAATTATACTTATCAAGAATTATCTAGGAAAAGATGCTATTATGGCTAAAAATCCGGATAGAAAATATGCGGATTGGAAAATTATCCATTTTAGTGTTAGAAAGAAGCTTAATAGTGAGGCTTGGATCCATAGCACCAGTAATAAACAGACTAGTCACGATCAAAAAGTTGATAATAAGAAATATCCTTTTTATCTCCCAATTCATGAAGCCATCAACCCCTTCAATAAAAAACAATTTGCTTGGATGGGAATGAATGAAGAAATACAAAACAAGGCCATATCTGATTTTGAACTTTGGTTCTTCCCAGAAGTTATGTTACTTTATAATTCATATAAAATAAAACCCTGGGTCATACCCATAAAATTACTTTTTTTTTTTTTTCAGGGAAATGCACCGATTAGTACAAATAAAAACATCACTGAAAAAAAATATCTTGAAGAAGATTATACGGGATCAGTTATAAAAAACCATACAAAGAAAAAACAAAACACAAGCGCTACAGAAACAGAATTAGATTTTTTCCTAATAAATAATTTGCTTATTAGAAGTGATTATTTTTTTAATCAACAACTAATCAATAATATCAAGGTATATTGTCTTCTGCTTAGACTGAGAAGCCCGCGAAAAGTTTTTATATCCTCTCTGCAACGAGGCGAAATGATTTTCAATATAATGCTGAGTCACAAGGATGTCTATATTCCAGAATTGGTGAAAGGGTGGGGGGTTAGCATCGAACCGGTTCGTCTGTCTGTCAAAACTAATGGAAAATTTATTAGATATCAAAGCATAAGTATTTCATTGGTTCATAAGAGTAAAGATCGCATTAATCAAAGATATGGTGATAAAAAGAATTTTTATAAATCCCTTACAAGACATCAAAAAATAATCGGAAATAGAGCCAAAAACTATTATGCTTTGCTCGTTCCCGAAAATATTTTATCACCTAGACGTCGGAGAGAATTAAGAATTGTAATTTCATTGAATTCAAGAAAAGGGAAGGGTGCGAATCGAAATCCCATACTTTTGGATGGGAAGAACGTAAAAAACTGTGTTAAATTTTTGGATACAAGTCCAAATCTTGATATAGATAAAAATAAATTACTAAAATTAAAGTTCTTTCTGTGGCCCACTTATCGATTAGAAGATTTAGCTTGTATGAATCGCTATTGGTTTGATACCACTAATAGCAGTAGTTTCAGTGTGTTAAGGCTACATATGTATCCACAATATCCACAATTTTAAAATAGACGGCGATAAATTTTTGCTAGATATCAGGTAACATATCTAATATTTCAAAGCAAACTAATACATACATGTAGTATCTTACATTCCATGATAATTCGATCTATAAATAAACAAATCAACGGGATTTTTTTTTGAACTCTAACTTTTCTATACTAATCCAATTTCAAATTGGATTCATCATGGTTAGCATTATTCTTATTTATTATTTCTGATCAGTAAAATTAACAATAAAAAAAATATCTTTAAACAAGATAAAGAAAAAGGGGGAGCAATTTACGTTTTATGGTAAAAAATGCATTCATTTCAGTTTTTTTCCAAGAAAAAAAAGAAGAAAACCCGGGGTCTGTTGAATTTCAAGTATTAAGTTTCACTAATAAGATACGACGACTTACTTCACATTTGGAATTGCACAGAAAAGACTATTTATCTCAGAGAGGTTTACGTAAAATTCTGGGAAAACGTCAACGATTACTAGCTTATTTGTCAAAGAAAAATAGAGTACGGTATAAAGAATTAATTGGTCGGTTGGAGATTCGCGAGCCAAAAACTCACTAATTTAAATTTTAAAGAACTTTAATTATTTGATTTGTTAGATCTTGAATTTTGATTATTTTCGACAATTCATGGAAGAATCAATCGGGGAAAAACCTATGAATGTACCAGCTACAAAAAAAAACCTCATGATAGTAAATATGGGTCCTCAGCACCCATCAATGCATGGTGTTCTTCGACTCATCATTACTCTAGATGGTGAAGATGTTATTGACTGTGAACCAATATTGGGTTATTTACACAGAGGAATGGAAAAAATTGCCGAAAACCGAACAATTATACAATATTTGCCTTATGTAACAAGGTGGGATTATTTAGCTACTATGTTCACAGAAGCGATAACCGTAAATGCACCAGAGCAGTTAGGAAATATTCAAGTACCGAAAAGAGCCAGCTATATCAGAGTAATTATGTTGGAGTTGAGTCGTATAGCTTCTCATTTGTTATGGCTCGGCCCTTTTATGGCCGATATTGGGGCACAAACCCCTTTCTTCTATATTTTCAAAGAAAGAGAATTAGTATATGATCTATTCGAAGCTGCCACTGGTATGAGAATGATGCATAATTATTTTCGTATCGGAGGAGTCGCTGTTGATCTACCCCATGGCTGGATAGATAAATGTTTAGATTTCTGTGATTATTTTTTAACAGGGGTTGCTGAATATCAAAACCTTATTACACGAAATCCTATTTTTTTAGACCGAGTTGAGGGAGTAGGGATTATTAGCGACGAGGAAGCAATAAATTGGGGTTTATCAGGACCAATGCTACGAGCTTCCGGAATAAAGTGGGATCTTCGTAAAGTTGATCGTTATGAGTGTTATGACGAATTTAATTGGGAAATCAAATGGCAAAAAGAAGGAGATTCGTTAGCTCGTTATTTAGTACGAATCAGCGAAATGACGGAATCTATAAAAATTATTCAACAGGCTCTGGAAGGAATTCCAGGAGGGCCCTATGAGAATTTAGAAAACCGATGCTTTGATATAGTAAGGGATCCGAAATGGCATGATTTTGAATATCGATTCATTAGTAAAAAGCCTTCGCCCACTTTTGAATT